TCTATCTCCCATCTATTTATTTTCTTTAGTTATTCACTAGAGCAATTATGTCTGGAAGTCGATCCAGGGCAAGTGTTCGGATCTATTATGACATATCCAGGAGGCGCTCAACGGACCTTTTGAATCTTTTTTAATCTTATAAAACGCTTTACGGGCTTCAAATTTGTCAAAAACCCTTTTTTTTTGTACAACCTTAGTGTATATATCTCAATTAGAAGTCCCGAAATGAAGCTGCTACTTTAATGGCGTATATAAAACATATTACTTTATTCCAAGCAGTCATTAGTCATTACTAGGATAAGAGACATTCCCGCGAGGGGTCTCTTTTATTAATTTGAATAGAATAGTAGAAAAATACATTTTCTACCGTATCCCTGTATCGTTTATCCCTACGAAATCCCAGACGAAATAGAACGATCTTAGAAAGGATATAATGAAATTCCTTGATTGTTTCTTACCAGATAAACGATCCCTTTTATATTCCACTGATAGGGCTAACAGACAATTAATGTTTAATTATACCAAAATACCAAACGAAATCGAAATTCTAAAGAAATAAAATTCTAAATAAATAAATAAACAGAGAGTTTCTTATTCGAAACGTCCCGTGATCTTCAACCAATTCTGCGCTTGAATATAATTACCAGGAGTAAGCGCAATAGCTTGTTTCCAATACTCGGCAGCTTGATTGAACCAAGCCTCCGCAATTTCAGAATCTCCCTGTCGAACGGCCTGTTCCCCCCGGTCGGAATAGGTGGTTCAATTCCTTTCCTTAGAACCGTACTTGAGAGTTTCCCGCCTCATACGGCTCGGCAATCAATTCTTTTGGTGTCCCGGGTTTTTGAATCTAGTATATCGAATTGAATGAGATTTCTCATAGATCGATCTTTATTCTTTTTTTTTGTGGGTTAACCAAAAGAGGTTAATTCCATGAGCATGAGTTTCAAACTTGACTTTTGATTAAATTAATAATCAGCTTTGCTTTCATTTTATCTTTTCTCCCACCGTCAGAAGAATAACATAGAAGCATTTCCACTATAGTTAGAATTTTCTGAAAGGTATCTATCTCGGTTTCATAGAAAAATTGATATAGAATCTTTGAAAAAGACCTTTCTTCCTAAGAAAGAAAAGGCTTACTGTCTTTGGGATCTGATGCTACACCGCTGCTCAATACCTTAGGGGATCGACTTTATTACATAAGTGGATTCCTTACTTTTATCTCATATCATGACATAAATAAGCAGTTCTTATTGGATCGGCATCGGCCCAAAACCTCGCGAATTGATCTTTACGGTGCTTCCTCTATCAATTAGATCTTTTATCCATAGAATAAACTATCTAGGCATATCGATTTCTTCATATTTCGACTTCTATGAAGTTTCTTTCTTTGCTACAGCTGATAAAAATCGTTTTTGCACGATGCATATGTAGAAAGCCTATTTTTTTCTAGTATTTATTAGTGTATTTGCTCTTTACCCCTTCCCCCTCCTTTTTTCTTTTACTTTTTTCTTTCTATAGTAGAGATAGTCGCACGTAATGACAGATCACAGCCATATTATTAAAAGCTTGTGGTAAGAACGGATTTCGTTCTAGTGCCCGAAAATAATATTCTAAAGCTTTTGTATGTTCTCCGTTACTTGTGTGGATAAGGCCTATGTTATAGAGTATATAGCTTCGATCGTAGGGATCAATTTCTAGTCGCATAGCTTCATAATAATTCTGTAAAGCTTCCGCATAATTGCCTTCAGATTGAGCTGACATCCGTTACGGTCGTCATTCGATTCAAAGAATTCTCCGTTTCAGAACCGTACATGAGAGGAAAATCTCATACGGCTCCTCCTTTATGTGCATAATGAGAATAATCCACGGAATCAAAAAAGATTGAAATATTCTCATTATGAACTAAGTGGGGCTAATGTTTTTACAAGAAATCTCTAGCCAACCTTCCTGCAAAAGCTTTTTTCTTAATATCACGCGTGTTGGTACTAGATAAAACCGTAAACTCCAACAATTTCTTTGTTCTCAACGCCCCTTAATTTACAGGAATTAATCACTTCAACAGTCTTCGATGGTTATACGGGTATCCACAGTACGAACGAGATGGATGTTTGTTATCCCAACCATTCTTCTTAGTCCCGATCCCGCTAAGGAAAGGGGGCAGTTTATAACAAAGTTTTCGTGTTGCTGATTCCTAGACGTAGCGCCTCTTCCCCTATGCCGCCTATTGGTACTGGTGTAGTAGGGTTGACTTGCAATACAGAACCCATAGGTGTAACCTTTCGCTCAATACTAGAATCGACAATTGAAGCATCTGAGGCTGCATTAATCGGGGATACACGACAGAAGGAATGGTTTTATCTATAAACTTCACCTTCAACAAGCGTAGATTTTTTCAATAATCTTTTTTTTGTTCTTTTCTATCCCGAATCGTCTTTCTTTCTTCTAAGACCGAAAGCGGTAAATAAAAAACTAATCAAATCGCACCATCTCTGTAATAGGT